TCGCTCTCAGGTTGGCCCTTCTACTTGACTAAGTAGTATTTCACTCGTGCAGTGGGTGTATGGGCTAGCCCATGGTGCGGGCAGCTATGATATACTCAACCTTCTTCTTTAGTAGGTTCATCTACAACATCTGGTGGTGCCCTCGCGGGCACGTTCCTCTCTGGCTCGGTCTGGTCTAATCGAAGTCAACTAACTCACATGGAATACGGGGTGAGTTTTCATCGAGCTGATCGTTTGAGTCTATAGGTTACCCCTCCTATCTGCTTCTCTACAAGGTCTACTTTCTTCTTCCTTCAAACCCGGCCAAGCCTTTAGTTTTTGTAGGTTTGGGCTAGGTCGTTGCGATCCTGCCACCTCTTGGCAAAGTAGGCTGATGGGCAAGCCCCCTCTTTTCACAATGGTGTGGGGCGTCAGAGGCTGTTGCCCCGTGGCCAACTCGAAGGGACTGAAGTTCGACGCAGAGCTTTTTGGTTGTTAAGTTATAGCAGCACTGAGCAACATCCAACAGCTCCAGCCCTTCTGGTTTGCACTAAAGTGCCTTAAGTAGCCCTCGAGGAGTCCGTTTATTCTCTCCGTCTGAGCTTTCAAAGATATACCGACCGCAGGTATCTTACCATCAGATACCGACAGTCGTCTTCTAACATTACCTACCTTTAAATATCGGGTTTTCATCAATTTCATATAACATAAAAAAAAGCTCTTTTCATCATTAAAAACAACCTTCTTTCCGACCTCTTGCATTGCATTACCATAACAAAAAGAATCAAAATGAAAAAAAAGAGAGATTGCTCTTGTGACTCGGAATGAACCTTTCTCGGTGGAGAAAAGGAATAGCGAAAAATTCCTATAGAGCATCCAAGAACAAGAGGATTCAATCGGACGACGAATTTTTACGTGGTCCAAGGAAATCAAAGGTCCGCTTCCACGATTTCATCTATATCGAATCTTAATATCAGAATAGCTTATATAGTTATGATTTTCTTTAGGTCCACTTACTTTTTCTTTCTTTCTCATTTTTCGAATCTGATTGGAACAATGGAGAAGTAGGAAGACTTTATCGATTCCATAATGGGTATCTAGAATATCTATGTCCCAAAACAACAAATCTGAATAATAAAAACATGAGGATGAGGCAACGACCATAAATGACATAGCAATTCTCCTAATCGACTACTTATCATCATAATGAACATTCTACTTAAAAACTAAAAAAAAAACTACTCACCAGGCGGTTACCTTTTTTTCATATCTATATTCTCTGCTGAAAAAGAAAATGAAGACTAAGATAGGAGTTTCGTAGAAAATAGAAAAGCCCTTTTTTATCGGATTTAAACCGACGACTTACGCCTATTTCTTAGGGCGTTTAAAGAGCGCAACTCTACCGCTTAGTTAAAGGGCCCATTTGATTCAATTCATGAATTAGCCCACTATGAGTTTACTGCATTTATATTTATAAAGATATATTTTATTATAATAATATAGTATATCATTCGTGTCTCTTGTTACAACACGGCGAAACTAAATGGTTGGAATGAAATCCAATAAGAAAAATAATAAGAATTTTGAGGCTGTACACCTAATTTTCCTGGGATTGTAGTTCAATCGGTCAGAGCACCGCCCTGTCAAGGCGGAAGCTGCGGGTTCGAGCCCCGTCAGTCCCGACCTAGGATCCGATGAATCGATCAATTCATCTCTTCATTTTCTGTAAAAAGAAAAGAAGAGACAAAGAGTAGGATCTAATTCCCAGCAGGAGGATCCTTCTTTCGTTTCGCATTTCTCATCGGACAAAGAAAGTAAAGAAATCCAAATGACAATAACTAGTACCGATTGATGGGGGGGAAACATATGTAGGTTTGTACAATCGGGGGAATCACCATATTCAGGATTCAAAGAGATACCGTACTGGTCTGGCTTTTTTCGATTGTTCCTGATCCATCGAATAGAGTAGCACAATTTATTTCCCAGGAGCATATAAAAATTTTTTTTATGATACGTAATTAACTTAACATAGTTACCCGTACCCGGCAGGGTACTTTTAAGATTCAACCTACCCTTTATTCTAGCTCCGATTTAGTGTAACCTATATGACTAATTGGGAACAATCTATCTATCTTATCAAAATGAATTGCACACTGGATTCTCGATGTATGCGTCCCAGTCTAAGGAAGGGTAATACTAATAAAAGATCAAAGATCCGCTCCAACTTCTTGTGATTCGACACTGGAAAGGGATATAAAATAAAAAAAACAAGATGATGAGATTATGGAAGTACCGAGCATTTATTGCTACTGCACTGTTTATTATAGTTTCTACTGCTTTTTTTTACTTTTTTTCTAGAAGAAAAAATTACCCATCAAATATTGAATGACTGAGCACTCAGATCCTATCGCGAGTCTTGATACATAGTATCTTCAGTCCTTTCCAAAACTCCTAATTTGATTCCCCATCGGTCCATCCAATCTAATTTACGACTCAGTCAGTAGACACTAGGGTAAGTTAGGTAATTAGGAATGATTTTGAGTCTTTCCTAAAACCCCTCCTTGATCCTAGGAGCAAGGATTTACAGTCCTTTAGAACAACCTTTTGATCCTAAGATTTCCGGTCCCTTACTTTCATATTTTTGAATCTCACAATGGAATTTGACTACCCAAGTCGATCCTATTGGGATAGGGCAAACAACGCTTACGCGGGATCCCGGTGCCCTCTCTTGAAAGAATAGAAGTTGAGTTCGAGTTGTTTATCATGCCGGATCAGAAAAGTCAAAAGACATACTAAAAGCCAGCGGACCTGCTCACGAGAGTCAGGCCTGCTCTGTAATGGGCAGACGTAGCAGGGCCATCTTAAAAAATATAGAAAAAAGAGCCGCTGGAGAAAACCAATTACGCTGGATTCAACATTCCATGGAGTATGTTGTGAGTTTGAATTGACCCGGTTAGCTAGAAGGTTCCTTTCGCTACCGTCCTAAGGTTCAATCAACTGTTGGTTTGCTTTAACAAGATTTCACTGAAGTGAACCCGACGCGAAGTTGGTGAAACCTGGGCGTAACTATGTCACGTGAAGTGAAGAACCTCTGCTTCCTTTTTTAGACACCTTCTCTTATTTTTCCCCGGAGCACAAGAGCTAGGGTAAACTCGTCAGCTGGATAGCTATAGTACAGAATTGTTGGGGGGAATCATATATATAATTAATATATATCGCTTTTCCGGGGGGACCGAGAAAAGGGGAAGGAGATATGGAGCCAGAAAGTGGCAACTGGTTCTTCGGTGCTATCAAAAACAGTCTTCTATGCGCTATCAGAGCCACTCGTCCCTTCTCCTTTCCTTTCAGTCAAGGTCTAGCCTCGCGTAGAAAATGAAAGGGAATACCTTAGAACAGAACCTACTATAAGCCCTGAGAGCCAGAAGGGAAAGAAAGACATGGCATCAATCCAATCTCAAGAACTCTGATTCAACCATTTATGTGTCGCTAACTGGGGTCTCCCCCCCTCTGGGGAATCCATAGAAAACAAAACAATTCCATAAAGTGAGAATTTAAGTTATTGCTTTCGGTCTCGATTCATTCTCTTTTTTAGTCTGATCATGGCATGTGTCACGCTCATTTATTCTATATGAAAAGCGGAAGCCCATCCTTAGCAACGTGCCCCGGTTGTAATGTTTGTCTTTGTGTGTGTCTGAATGTCTGAGTGGGACCTTTCCTCGTGAATTGCCTTCTTCGAGGCATGATCAGGGGCAGGATTTCACTCTTGTATGGTACCAGCACGGGCCTTTTCTCGATATGGGTAATCCTTAGTATACTCAAAAACTTCCGTTTGGTGGGTCTGAAGTCAAGACCAAAATCTCCTCTTTTCGGAAGAGCGTGAAAACTGAAAAACTATGGCCAGATCTTGATGGGGAAATGGGCTCCGATCCTCTTTCTATTCTATAGCTGTCTATTGAATAGAGGTCGGTGCCAGTGGAAGAATGGAATCAAGAATCAATTGAGCTGCTTGTCGTTCGAGTGCTGGAATAAAAACCTCCTATTGAATCGAAGCAGTCTGCTTTTTAGCCCTTTTGCTGGATTGTTGGTCTGCTTAAAAACTGGTTTTGTGGACTGAACCGAGTGAAGTGTCTGACTCCCGTCTTCCCCTGGTTCTAGAGTGAGCAAGGTTATAGAGTAATTCCGAGCTAGAGGAAGCAAGTAAGGTTAGCCAACTTAAAAAGATGCTGCAGAAAGAAGATCTGAACTTTAGCCTAGTACGGTAGGGTTTCAGAGATCGTGGGGAAGGCCGACCACTACATAAGCTCAAAGGTTTTCTCTAGACCTAGGATACTAGATACCTTCACTCAACCGAGAGAGAACAGGTGAGTAGGTCGGGTATACATTCCTGAAAGACCGAGGAAGTGCTAACTAATGGCATAAGCAGAGGGTGACGGAGGACGCCTACCTATATCATAACATTAGAAAACCCCAACGTGTGGGTGACTCACTCAGCTCTCAAAGACGAGTGTGCTATTCCGCCCTTATCCTTATCAGATCAGTGAGAAGGGGTTAGTTTTCCCCCAAGCCAAACGGAATGAAAAAAGATAGGATAGTCCGGCAGGCACGGCTAAGTCAAATAAATCCTAACTGCTAAAGTCGAACTGATAGTAGTAGCGCATCAACAAGTGCCTTAGAGTCACATTGAACCTGAGCAGGAATTCCATTGCCATTGATTCTTTCGACCTAGAACCTGTACTAGATTGTAAGCTATCAGGGCTGTTTGCCAGAGCTAAAACCAGGTCAGGGGAAGGAGTCGTTGAATAAGCAAAACAACCAATTGATGCCGTCATAGAAGAATTTCCACCTATGGATGAGAATTCGGAATTCGAAATGGATAATGCTGTTTGGACTCCTACCGAAGCTGGGACTCAAGCCCAAGGCATGGATCTGGTTCGAGAAAGGGTGGACGAAGACTTGGTTGAGCCTGAACCCAGTCAGCGGCACATCTCCTAGAGAAGCGGCTGAACAGCTGCGAGCCGTTAGTTTCCTGGAGAGCGGTGGTCGGATGAACAGAATGCCCAAGGAAGGAGAACTGTCCAAGCTTATGAACAAGCTCAATATAGCCAAAGACAGGTGGGTAAGAGCATTGAGGGTTTCGGGGAAGGGGTTGAAGACTAACCTTGACAACGATGTTATAGGTAATCCCTGGAATCCGATTTTCTATTTTTTTCATTCAATAGTAGGCAGGGCTAAACGGGAAGGTAGCACAAAAGAGCATCCGGCATAGATAGTGAGCCCTACTGAGGACGGTTGGGTTGGGAAGAGAATAGCATACGAAGATCAAGTAGGGGTAGTAGTTGGATTGTTCGCATGTGTTCTAAAAGGTGCCCCATCTGGTTGTTATTGAATTGAAGCAATGAAAGTCTAACCTTGATCAGTCCCGAGGATACTTCCTATAGTTGTTTACCACTGAAGGGTAAAAAGATTAGAAACTAGCTAAAGATCAGCTACGTATCAAGGGCTCGGGCCTCAACCCATCCTTTATGAGTTGACTAAGTCTCTCTAAGTAAAACAAGCTTTGTAGAGGCGATTCCCATCTAACTTGGTCTACTATCGATGATTTTATTAGAAGAACTGCGGCAAGTTTGAAAGCATGATTTGTGAAGCTTGAACAAGCACCTCTCTGGGCTATCTATAGAAAGCAGATTCTCCTCGCAAGGTGGTCAAAATGGCATGATGAGAACAAATGGTAGGAATGACCAGGAATTCGTCTTAAACTAAAGTATGTGTGTCATAGGCTGACCGCACGAGTAGAAGATCTGGCAGGGTCCCTCGCCTCTATGCCGTTTCCTTCATGGGATCCTTGGCAGATTCACATTCGTAGGAAAGGTCTGTTCTTTTGTCTCTTTCCCTCAAGCGAAGGAACCTATTTATAATATAATAATATCTCTCTGCTTCCTAGATAGATAAATAAGAAAAGGCTTAGCATATCCTATATAGATATGAATCAGAAGCATGTGCTCAATCAGTATTCTCTCCTGCCAAAAGTCCAATCCATCTACGAATACCGTTCTGTCTTTCAATACTTCCGATCCTCCTTCCCTTCTGGATGACCTTTTATTTGAAAATGCAAGTGGGCGTTGCGGTTCAAGATGAAGGTGCAAGTTGAAAGTGAAAGTCGGAACGAAAACCGTAGTTTAGGAACTCCGACCTATAGAAAGAAAGTGAAGCGCTATGCCGGGAAAAGAGAAAGAAAAGCGTGAGTACCATGTCATGAGGCAGGAGCGAGAGAAGGGTGTCATTGGATTATGGCACCCGATGGAGCGGTCTTGTTTGGCATTTCATTCGAGTCTTTGATTGCATTCCTCTAGGAATGGTTGTCTTTCTTTTGTTTTCTTTTTAGCCTTGAAAGTAGGATCACCATCTCATGAGGTAAGAGGGAGAGAAGGGTCCAATACCTATTGAACCCCTCTTTTTCCGAGAGGGATTGGTCTTTTTATAAAGGGATTCCCACTCCGGAGATAGTTCAGTAGATGCAACTTCTCTGTCGCTTCGAAGAAGATCAGGAAAGCAGTTTTCCCTCCTTGTGAATAGCTTCTTCGGTCGAGTAGCGGCTTTCTCTCCTTAGCCCAACGTACTCTAACTCTAGTAAACCCTTTCCAAATGAATTGGGGATCATTCATTTGAAACTCAAACTAATGAAGCCGACCCACTACCCCTTGCCGGGGGAACCATTCCTCAAGAAAGACCATCAATGATGACGACTCCCGTCCGAGGCAAGAAAAGAATTGGGCGGAAGGTCCCATCCCTGGATACCAGGTACATGGAAACAAGGAAAGCGGCTAATTGGCTCCACCTCTGAAGGCGCACCATCTTTGGTACCATGATTTTCGTTGTTGAAATACCGCTTAAAGCATTCTAGATGCAAAAAAAAAGAAGAGAAAATGGTTTGGCTTACCACATGCGAATTGAAGAAGCTTATTTCATTCATTTCCCTTACCAGCTTTAGTAGCATAGATAGGGCCTTCTAGGCATGAAATAGGGGAACTCCACTTCTCAGGTATCAGCCTCAGGTTTTGTTAGTGAGATAAAGATCCTGTTGTGGAAATTCCCAACTGGATTAATCTTTTGATTCGATGTAGCACAGGATGGAGTGGGGAATTCAGTTGACAAGGCCGCCGACCGGCAACTACCTGGGAAAGAAGCTTAGCAAGGATCTATTTTAGCATTTTGGATCGGACCATCTGCTTAGTAGTCTTGAACCCCTTTCTATGAAAGAAGGGACAACGGGGTAGAAGGTAGTGGGCATGTTCACTCGGTCGATAGAGACCAGAGGAGTCTAGAGAGTCCGAGGCCTCGGTCTTATCCCTCTTTCAACCATTCTTCTTTTGAACCTCCAATCCAATCAATCAACTTGTCTACTTGCCTATCGGCATTCGTTGCCACTTGGGCAGAGCTGTTTACCTCTTCTTTGACTCGAAATGAGATCCCATTTACTGGTTCAAGAAAAACTCGAAAGGAATCCACTCTCACCTCTGACTCTGGGTCTCCCCCGATGTTGGAGAGACTCCAACTCTTATTCTGCTCCTTCCTGAGCCCACATCTCCATGTCCTATCGATGCTGATCTCTCCCCTAGCTTTGAACCGGAACCAACTAATGGTCTTGCAGAGCCTAGCATGATCCTCTACCGTAGCCGTAGCGCTTTATTGAGTTCCCGGCCCCGCACCCTGATGGATACCGTACCGTACTCTTTCCACCTCTCTCTTAGTCTGTCTGAAATAGCCACGCTTTCGGGAATCCCCTTGATTAAGGGCGAGTGAATGAGAGCGATTGAATCTTTTTCCTCTACTATGAGACTGAGTCTAACCGCTTTCCCGGATCAAGGAATTAGCTTTTCCGAATCAAATCTTTGTTCTTTGCTTGAGGGAAATCTGTAGCACTGGACTTCGATTATCTCGATTCGCCTTTCTTATACACGATTGAAATTCACTTTATGAAAGCAATGGACCTTTAGCCGATTTTTCTACATCGACCACTGGAGCACTTCAAGGATGATTGAATCTCCAACTGAATAAGATCGAGTTGGAATGGAGATAATGAGTTCTACTCTTTCACTGGCTGCTATCTTACTAAAAAGTGGTCGTCTCTTTGCTACCCTACCCTCTACCCTCTCGTCACTTGTTTTCTTTCGAGGAGACGAAGGGGATGACACTGGGGATCGTTCTTACTTAAAGAAATTCCCATTACTTGAGCTGGTAACTCCAAAATCGATGATTCTTGGCCACTGACTTACAGGTTTCATTCAAATGCTACCCACGTGAATGCTAGTCGAATCCGTATGCCCAACATAAGCTTATCAGCTAAGTTTTTCTTCCTGATGGAAACATCAAGCGGCTTTGTTGCATGCTTTCCAGAGTGAAGGTCAAAAAAGTATCTTGATCCTCCGCTTCTGCTCGGGTGAAACCCTCCTACCAAGAAAGATCAGAGAAGCTGGGCCAAATCCTCTGTTCACTGCGGTTAGGATTGAGACTACGATCTCCGGTTAAATTAGCCACGTTCCAGCTAAAAGCTAGTCGAACTAGAGCCTGCCTTACGAGGGAAAAAACCACTTTTAACCAAAGCGCTGATCTCTTCTTTCCTAGTGAGTCATATTCCACTTTGTCTGCTATTCCAGTCTTCCTCTTTCTTGTCGGCATAAGGACTGTCTATGGTTAGCTCTTCAACTCCTGGCTCTGACAATCTCAAAAGAGAGAGTAGCCACCCTTCCTCCAAGACTTGAATCGGGAATTTTTTCCCTTTCCATCAAAAGGAAATTCCCCTTCGCCTGCCGCTCCTACTTCTCTTCCTCCCACTGCGGTAATAGGGTTAGGCCTTTAGACTCTTCCTACTGCCAAGTCAAAGCTAAGACCTGTTATGCCGAAAAGACCGGATTCTCGCCATCTCAGAAGGTCAGGCCAGAGGGCAAGCAAGTTTATTCCGGGTACGAAACTACGACTACGCTATGAAAAGCATCTCTCTCTTATTATATTCAATAAGGCTAGCTCTTCATCTCTTTCGCTTTGAGGTCGATTAAGTAGTATCCCACGCCCTTAATAATTATTCCACATCAGGGATCGTTCCTAACTCATGTAACCCTCACTCCGGCCCTGCTTCTTAGCGCTCCCTGGGACGCGGGAACATACTTTGATATTCTACGATCGGACTTTGCCGGGCATGAGCTACTCTCTTCTAGCCTTCCTCTAACAGATTCAATGGCATCGCTTATTCTTTTTGTTTCAAGTATTCGTTCCCAGTCGATTCTCTAATTAAGATATAGCAGTCAACCATCAAGAAATCATCAACTATATTAACCGGGGATGAGCTCTATGGCTAATTCGTTCGGCTATTCTATTAAGTAAGGATCGACTTAAGCTTAAGCTAGAGCAGCTCCTTCTATCACATCGGATTCTAGTAAAGAGATGGGCCTTCTCGTCTGATCTCTGCATCAACAGGAATGCGGGAAAAGCTTCTTCTCGCCCCAGAGTCCCGAGCTGCCTTAAGCCCGTAAGCGACTCCCTTTAGTTGAACTGGTGGCTATATAGGTCAATTGAATCTTAGCCAGTTTCTTCTTTGTTCGAAAAGAGCAACTCCGACTCGACTGTCAAGCAAAGATCTAAGGCTTTCTTTGCTCTGCCTCTGGGCGCGAATGGATCTAACTTTCACTCTTGAGTAAAAATGCCAGCTATCTTGCTTTCTCTTTGCCTCTCTCTGAGCAAGGTAGGGTGCTCTATACCTTTTATATGTGATTTTATGCTTTTCTCTAGACTTGCTTCCTCCCTGGGGAAGTCAGGTAAATAGCCTTTTTTATTCATGGCCCTGAACCGGGAACTACTACTTCTTTATATACGCTAATGGAAGCAATTCAATTCCCGATTAAACTCATAGAAAGATAGGAATCAAAGCCCCAGGCATTAGCCAAAAGAGTAGAACTTGACAGAGAAGTTACAGAGCGATAGACACTCGAAAAAAAGCAAAGAGAGAGGCGCCTAAAACCACACAGTA